GCTAGCGTAGCTTAACTAAAGCATAACACTGAAGATGTTAAGATGGGCCCTAGAAAGCCCCGCAAGCACAAAAGCTTGGTCCTGACTTTACTATCAACTCTAGCTAAACTTACACATGCAAGTATCCGCACCCCTGTGAGAATGCCCTATGGTTCCCCGCCCGGGAACAAGGAGCTGGTATCAGGTACAACCATGTTAGCCCACGACACCTTGCTTAGCCACACCCCCAAGGGAACTCAGCAGTGATAAACATTAAGCCATGAGTGAAAACTTGACTTAGTCAAAGCTAAGAGGGCCGGTAAAACTCGTGCCAGCCACCGCGGTTATACGAGGGGCCCAAGTTGATAGACACCGGCGTAAAGGGTGGTTAGGATAAAATTGAAGACTAAAGCCGAACACCTTCAAGGCTGTTATACGCACCCGAAAGTAAGAAGCTCAATCACGAAAGTGGCTTTACCACATTTGAACCTACGAAAGCTGGGGCACAAACTGGGATTAGATACCCCACTATGCCTAGCTGTAAACATTGATAGTGTAGTACGACCACTATCCGCCCGGGAACTACGAGCATTAGCTTGAAACCCAAAGGACTTGGCGGTGCTTTAGATCCACCTAGAGGAGCCTGTTCTAGAACCGATAATCCCCGTTCAACCTCACCCTTCCTTGTTCTTCCCGCCTATATACCGCCGTCGTCAGCTTACCCTGTGAAGGTCTAATAGTAAGCATAATTGGCAAAGCCCAGAACGTCAGGTCGAGGTGTAGCGTATGGAGGGGGAAGAAATGGGCTACATTCCCTGACACAGGGAAACACGGATGACATACTGAAATGTATGCCTGAAGGAGGATTTAGTAGTAAGTGGGGAATAGAGCGCCCCGCTGAAATTGGCCGTGAAGCGCGCACACACCGCCCGTCACTCTCCCCAAGATTACAAGTTTATTATAACTAATACCCTATTAATATAAAGGGGAGGCAAGTCGTAACATGGTAAGTGTACCGGAAGGTGTACTTGGAGAAATCAGAGCATAGCTAAGACAGAAAAGCATCTCCCTTACACCGAGAAGTCACCCGTGCAAATCGAGTTGCCCTGACGCCCAACAGCTAGCCCCACCAATCAAGAACAACAAGTCACTGTTAATAACCCCAAATGCACCAACATCATTATTAAACAAATCATTTTTCCCCCTTAGTATGGGCGACAGAAAAGGGACCAGGAGCAATAGAGAAAGTACCGCAAGGGAACGCTGAAAAAGTAAATGAAAGAACCCAGTAAAGCATAGAAAAGCAGAGATTTAAACTCGTACCTTTTGCATCATGATTTAGCTAGTAAACCTCAAGCAAAGCGTACTTTAGTTTGACCCCCCGAAACCAGGTGAGCTACTCCAAGACAGCCTAATATAGGGCACACCCGTCTCTGTGGCAATAGAGTGGGAAGAGCTTTGAGTAGAGGTGACAGACCTACCGAACCTGGTTATAGCTGGTTGCCTGAGAAATGGATAGGAGTTCAGCCTCCCGGCTTCTCTATTCAGAGCCTATCACCCACCAAACAAAACGATAGATGCAAGAGAAACCGAGAGAGTTAGTCAAAAGAGGTACAGCTCTTTTGAAACAAGAAACAACTTTCCCAGGAGGGTAAAGATCATAATAAGAATAAGGTAAAATGTTTTGGTGGGCCTAAAAGCAGCCATCCCTCTAGAAAGCGTTAAAGCTCAAACATACCCCCTATCCTATTATCCCGATAACCCAATCTTAGCCCCCTAGTCTTACCAGGCCGCTCCATACAAATATGGAAGTGACCATGCTAATATGAGTAATAAGAGAGCCTCGCCTCTCTCCTTGCACAAGTGTAAATCGGACTGGACTCCCCGCCGAAAATTAACGATCCCAAACAAAGAGGGTACTGAACGATAAACCGGATAACGAGAAAATCATTCAATAACTTACCGTTAAACCCACACTGGTGTGCTCCTAAGGAAAGACTAAAAGAAAAAGAAGGAACTCGGCAAACACATGAAGCCTCGCCTGTTTACCAAAAACATCGCCTCTTGCAAAACTGATGAATAAGAGGTCCCGCCTGCCCGGTGACTATAAGTTCAACGGCCGCGGTATTTTGACCGTGCGAAGGTAGCGTAATCACCTGTCTTTTAATTGGAGACCTGTATGAATGGCACGACGAGGGCTTGACTGTCTCCTTTTTCCAGTCGATGAAATTGATCTCTCCGTGCAGAAGCGGGGATACCAACATAAGACGAGAAGACCCTATGGAGCTTTAGACGCCAGGACAGACCATGTCAAGCAACCCCTGACAAGGGGTCAAACCAAATGCACCCTGTCCCAATGTCTTTGGTTGGGGCGACCGCGGGGAACTACAAAACCCCCACGTGGAATGGGAACACCCTCCTACAACTGAGAGCTTCCGCTCTAGTGAACAGAAATTCTGACCAACAAGATCCGGCAACGCCGATTAACGGACCGAGTTACCCTAGGGATAACAGCGCAATCCCCTTTTAGAGCCCATATCGACAAGGGGGTTTACGACCTCGATGTTGGATCAGGACATCCTAATGGTGCAGCCGCTATTAAGGGTTCGTTTGTTCAACGATTAAAGTCCTACGTGATCTGAGTTCAGACCGGAGCAATCCAGGTCAGTTTCTATCTATGACATGATCTTCTCTAGTACGAAAGGACCGAGAAGAAGAGGCCCATGCTTAAAGTACGCCTCCCCCCGACCTGATGAAGACAACTAAAACAGACAAAAGGGCATAACCCCGCGCCTGAAAAAAAGGCATGTTGAGGTGGCAGACTACGGTTATTGCTAAAGGCCTAAACCCTTTCCATAGAGGTTCAAATCCTCTCCTTAACTATGACCTCAACACTCATCACCCATATTATTAACCCCCTGGCCTTCATCGTCCCCGTGCTCCTGGCCGTCGCTTTCCTAACCCTATTAGAACGAAAAGTGCTTGGCTACATGCAACTACGTAAAGGCCCAAACGTTGTCGGACCCTACGGAATCCTACAACCCATCGCCGACGGACTAAAACTATTCATTAAAGAACCGGTGCGCCCCTCAACCTCATCCCCAGTGCTTTTCCTTCTAACCCCTATATTGGCCCTCACCCTTGCCCTGACTCTATGAGCCCCTATGCCTCTTCCTTACCCTGTAACGGATCTTAACTTGAGCATTTTATTCATCTTGGCACTATCAAGTCTTGCAGTTTACTCTATTCTAGGCTCAGGGTGAGCATCAAATTCAAAATATGCCCTAATTGGTGCCCTACGTGCCGTCGCCCAAACCATCTCATACGAGGTCAGCCTAGGACTAATTCTCCTTAATGCCATTATCTTCACCGGCGGGTTCTCCCTACAAACCTTTAATGTGGCTCAAGAAAGCGTCTGACTCATTCTACCGGCCTGACCCTTAGCTGCAATATGATACATTTCAACCCTGGCCGAGACCAACCGAGCCCCTTTCGACCTGACCGAAGGTGAATCTGAATTAGTCTCGGGGTTTAACGTTGAGTATGCAGGGGGCCCCTTCGGCTTATTCTTCTTAGCAGAAAACGCCAACATCCTCTTAATAAACACACTTTCCGCCACCTATTTCTTAGGAGCATTACATCTCCCCACAATCCCAGAACTTACGGCAATTAACCTGATAACTAAAGCAGCACTACTCTCAGTTATATTCTTGTGGGTCCGAGCCTCATATCCCCGGTTTCGATACGACCAGCTAATACACCTTATTTGAAAAAACTTCCTACCCCTGACCCTAGCCCTGGTCATCTGACACTTAGCCCTCCCAATCGCATTCGCAGGCCTTCCCCCCCAGCTATAGCTCGGGAGCTGTGCCTGAACCAAAGGGCCACTTTGATAGAGTGAACTATGGGGGTTAAAGTCCCCCCAACTCCTTAGAAAGAAGGGGTTCGAACCCTGCCTGGAGAGATCAAAACTCACAGTGCTTCCGCTACACCACTTCCTAGTAAAGTCAGCTAATTAAGCTTTTGGGCCCATACCCCAAACATGTTGGTTAAACTCCCTCCTTTACTAATGAACCCATATATCTTAACCACCCTGCTCTTCGGACTCGGTCTAGGAACCACAATTACATTTGCAAGCTCTCACTGGTTACTAGCTTGGATGGGGCTTGAAATTAATACCCTCGCCATTATTCCGTTGATAGCACAACACCACCACCCTCGAGCAGTCGAAGCCACCACAAAGTACTTCCTGACTCAAGCTACCGCGGCCGCCATACTGCTGTTCGCAAGTACTACCAACGCCTGACTTACCGGACAGTGAGACATCCTACAGATGTGCCACCCTCTCCCCACCACCATGATCACCCTTGCTCTCGCCCTAAAAATCGGCCTTGCCCCAACCCACTCTTGGCTCCCTGAAGTACTCCAAGGCCTAGACCTAACCACTGGCCTTATCTTATCAACCTGACAAAAGCTTGCCCCTCTCACACTTTTATTACAGATTCAGCCCGCTAACTCGACCCTTCTCATTATCTTAGGACTTATATCTACACTAGTTGGAGGTTGAGGGGGCTTAAATCAGACTCAACTACGAAAAATCCTCGCCTATTCCTCCATCGCCCACCTAGGCTGAATGATTCTGATCCTACAATTTTCTCCTTCACTCACCCTTTTAACCCTCCTAACCTACTTCCTTATAACACTCTCAACATTTCTAGTATTTAAACTAAATAAATCAACCAGTATCAACCAGCTCGCCTCCTCGTGAGCGAAAGCCCCGGCAATCACCTCCCTGACACCCCTAATCCTCTTATCACTGGGGGGCCTCCCACCACTTACAGGCTTCATACCTAAGTGACTCATTCTCCAAGAACTAACTAAACAAGACCTCGCCATCACAGCAACATTTGCAGCCCTGACTGCCCTTCTTAGCCTGTACTTCTACTTACGCCTTTCATACGCAATGACATTAACCATGTCCCCTAACAACCTAGTTGGAATTACCCCCTGACGTCTACTCACCCCCCAGTTAACCATGCCTTTAGCAGCTTTTACCACGAGCACCCTACTTCTCCTACCCTTAACCCCTGCCGCGAAAGCACTACTCACCCTCTAAGGGGCTTAGGATAGCACTAGACCAACGGCCTTCAAAGCCCTAAGCGGGAGTGAAAATCTCCCAGCCCCTGATAAGACTTACGGGATACTACCCCACATCTCCTGCATGCAAAACAGACACTTTTATTAAGCTAAAGCCTTACTAGGTGGGTAGGCCTTGATCCTACAAACTCTTAGTTAACAGCTAAGCGCTCAAACCAGCGAGCATCCACCTACCTTTCCCCCGCCTATTAAGCGGGCCAAGGCGGGGGAAAGCCCCGGCAGGCATTACCCTGCTATTTCAGATTTGCAATCTGGCGTGTTCTACACCTCAGGGCTTGATAAGAAGAGGGCTTGAACCTCTGTCTGTGGGGCTACAATCCACCGCTTAAAACTCAGCCACCTTACCTGTGGCAATCACACGTTGATTTTCTCAAACCAATCATAAAGACATCCACGCCCTCTATCTGGTATTTGGTGCTTGAGCCGGAATAGTGGGGACGGCCCTAAGCCTACTCATCCGGGCAGAACTAAGTCAACCAGGTGCCTTGTTAGGAAGTGACCAGATCTACAACGTTATCGTTACAGCACACGCGTTCGTAATAATCTTCTTTATAGTAATACCAATTATGATCGGGGGGTTTGGAAACTGATTGATCCCCCTAATGATCGGCGCCCCGGATATAGCGTTCCCTCGAATGAACAATATAAGCTTTTGACTCCTTCCCCCCTCCCTCCTCCTCCTCCTTTCCTCTTCTGCAGTAGAAGCTGGGGCCGGGACTGGGTGAACTGTCTACCCTCCTTTAGCTAGCAACTTGGCCCACGCAGGGGCCTCCGTCGATCTAACGATCTTTTCCCTTCACCTAGCAGGGGTTTCTTCAATCCTGGGAGCTATTAACTTTATTACAACCATCATTAACATGAAACCACCCGCCATTTCCCAATATCAAACCCCTCTGTTTGTGTGAGCCGTCTTAATTACGGCCGTCCTCCTTCTTCTCTCCCTCCCTGTTCTCGCTGCAGGCATCACAATGCTTCTCACAGATCGAAACCTCAACACCACCTTCTTCGACCCCGCCGGAGGCGGGGACCCGATCCTCTATCAACACCTATTCTGGTTCTTCGGACACCCAGAAGTATACATTTTAATTCTCCCGGGGTTCGGCATGATCTCACACATCGTTGCCTACTATTGTGGTAAAGAAGAGCCTTTCGGTTATATGGGTATGGTTTGAGCTATGATGGCCATTGGCCTCCTGGGGTTTATTGTATGGGCCCATCATATGTTTACCGTGGGAATGGACGTTGACACACGTGCCTATTTTACGTCAGCTACTATAATTATCGCAATCCCAACTGGCGTTAAAGTTTTTAGCTGGTTAGCGACTCTCCACGGGGGAAACATCAAATGAGAAACGCCCCTCTTATGAGCGCTCGGCTTCATTTTCCTCTTCACAGTCGGGGGCTTAACGGGTATTATCCTGGCAAACTCTTCTCTAGACATCGTGCTTCATGATACATATTATGTTGTAGCCCATTTCCACTATGTGTTATCAATAGGAGCCGTATTCGCCATTGTAGCCGGCTTTGTACACTGGTTTCCCCTGTTTACAGGCTATACCATGCACAGCACCTGGACAAAAATTCATTTCACAATTATGTTTGCGGGCGTAAATCTCACCTTCTTCCCCCAACACTTCCTGGGCCTAGCCGGAATACCTCGGCGATACTCGGACTACCCAGACGCCTACGCTCTGTGAAATACGATGTCCTCTATCGGCTCCCTAGTATCTCTGGTAGCGGTAATCCTTTTCTTATTTATTATCTGGGAGGCATTTGCCGCTAAACGGGAAGTTCTAGCAGTAGAAATAACAGCGACCAATGTAGAATGACTACACGGCTGCCCTCCTCCCTACCACACATTTGAGGAGCCTGCCTACGTTCGGGTCCAACCAGACTAATACGAGAAAGGAAGGGGTCGAACCTCCATGAGTTGGTTTCAAGTCAACCACATAACCGCTCTGCCACTTTCTTTATAAGATACTAGTAAGCAGCCTATTACACTACTTCGTCAAGGTAGAATTGCGAGTTAAAGCCTCGCGTATCTTAACCTATTAATGGCACATCCCTCGCAGCTAGGATTTCAAGATGCAGCTTCACCAGTTATAGAAGAACTTCTACATTTCCACGACCACGCCCTAATAATTATTTTTTTGATCAGCGTTATAGTTCTTTACATTATTGTTGCCATGGTCACCACCAAGCTCACTGATAAATACATCCTGGACTCCCAAGAAATCGAAATCATTTGAACCGTTCTTCCTGCAATTGTTCTTATTATAATTGCACTACCCTCCCTCCGAATCCTCTACCTTATAGACGAAGTCAATGACCCCCACCTCACGATTAAAGCCATGGGCCACCAATGATATTGAAGCTATGAATATACTGATTTTGAGGACCTAGGTTTCGACTCATATATGATTCCAACACAAGACTTAACACCTGGCCAATTCCGTCTATTAGAAGCAGATCATCGAATGGTGATTCCCGTTGAATCCCCTATTCGAATACTAATCTCCGCCGAAGACGTACTTCACTCATGGGCAGTTCCGTCCTTAGGAATAAAAATAGACGCAGTTCCTGGCCGACTAAACCAAACAGCTTTCATTGCATCTCGACCAGGCATCTTCTACGGACAATGCTCCGAAATTTGCGGGGCAAATCACAGCTTTATACCCATCGTAGTCGAGGCGGTTCCCCTGGAGCACTTTGAAAATTGATCCTCTTTTATACTTGAAGACGCTTCGCTAAGAAGCTAATTAGGACCTAGCGTTAGCCTTTTAAGCTAAAGATTGGTGCCTCCCAACCACCCTTAGCGAAATGCCCCAGCTCAATCCAGGCCCTTGATTTGCAATCCTAATCTTTTCTTGGCTGGTATTCCTGACTGTGGTACCCCCCAAAGTTATGGCTCATCTATTCCCAAGCGACCCCTCCATGCAAAACACAGAAAAATCTTCAACAGAATCTTGAAACTGACCATGATACTAAGCTTCTTCGACCAATTCATGAGCCCTATATTCTTTGGTGTGCCTTTAATGGCCGCCACCCTCACCCTCCCTTGAATCTTCTACCCTACACCCACCACCCGGTGAATTGATAGCCGACTGCTAGCAGCCCAAAACTGATTCCTTAATCGATTTGCCAAACAACTCCTCGAGCCTGTAAACATGGCTGGCCACGACTGGGCCCTTCTACTAACTTCCTTAATGTTGTTTATTATATCACTCAACATACTAGGCCTCCTCCCATACACCTTCACCCCCACTACACAACTATCACTCAACCTGGGTCTCGCAGTACCCCTCTGACTAGCAACCGTCATCATTGGATTTCGAAACAAGCCTACCGTCGCCCTAGGACACCTACTTCCAGAAGGTACCCCCCTACTCCTAATCCCTGTACTAATTATCATCGAAACAATCAGTCTACTAATTCGCCCCCTAGCCCTCGGGGTACGGCTAACAGCCAATCTTACAGCCGGGCATCTACTAATTCAGCTAATCTCCACCGCCGTCTTCGTTCTTCTGCCTCTCATACCAATAGTGGCAATTGCAACATCCCTTCTCCTATTTATGCTTAGCCTTCTAGAAGTAGCTGTGGCAATGATCCAAGCCTATGTCTTCGTCCTCCTCTTAACCCTCTACCTACAAGAAAACGTATAATGGCCCATCAAGCACATGCATACCACATAGTCGACCCCAGCCCCTGACCTCTCACGGGCGCAATTGCTGCCCTCCTAATAACATCAGGCCTTGCGATCTGGTTCCACTTTCACTCCACCACACTCATATCCCTTGGATTGGCCCTACTCCTTCTCACAATATATCAATGATGGCGAGACATCGTACGAGAGGGCACATTCCAGGGGCACCACACACCACCCGTCCAAAAAGGGCTTCGATACGGTATAATTTTATTTATCACCTCTGAAGTCTTCTTCTTTTTAGGGTTTTTCTGAGCCTTCTATCACGCCAGCCTTGCACCCACGCCTGAATTAGGCGGCTGCTGACCTCCCGCCGGCATCACCACTCTTGATCCATTTGAAGTGCCCCTTCTTAATACAGCTGTTTTACTAGCCTCCGGTGTCACGGTAACCTGAGCCCATCACAGCATTATAGAGGGCGAACGTAAACAAGCCGTTCAATCCTTAGCACTCACCATCCTTCTTGGCTTTTACTTCACGTTCCTTCAAGCCCTAGAGTATTACGAAGCCCCTTTCACAATCGCAGATGGCGTATACGGCTCCACATTTTTTGTGGCAACTGGTTTCCACGGCCTTCATGTAATTATCGGCTCTACATTCCTGGCCATTTGCCTCCTACGTCAAATCCAATACCACTTCACATCTGAACACCACTTCGGATTTGAAGCAGCTGCTTGATATTGACACTTCGTAGATGTTGTCTGACTATTCCTCTATATCTCTATCTACTGATGAGGATCATAATCTTTCTAGTACTAAAGCTAGTATTAGTGGCTTCCAACCACCAGATCTTGGTTAAAATCCAAGGAAAGATAATGAATTTGATCATAACAATCATCGCTATTACCGTTGCACTCTCGACTCTCCTGGCTATCGTCTCATTCTGACTCCCTCAAATAACTCCTGACCACGAGAAACTCTCCCCGTATGAGTGCGGTTTTGATCCCTTAGGCTCAGCCCGACTGCCTTTCTCCCTCCGCTTTTTCCTTATCGCAATCCTATTCCTCCTTTTTGACCTAGAAATCGCCCTTCTCCTCCCCCTCCCCTGAGGAGATCAACTATCCTCTCCTCTACTAACATTTAAGATGGCCTCGGTGGTCCTAGTCCTACTTACTTTAGGCCTTATTTATGAATGAACCCAAGGAGGGTTAGAATGGGCCGAATAGGTACTTAGTCTAAAAAAAATATTTGGTTTCGGCCCAAAAGCTTGTGGTTAAAGTCCACAATTACCTAATGACCCCTGTTCATTTCGCCTTCTCATCAGCCTTTATATTGGGCCTCACTGGCTTAGCATTCCACCGAACCCATCTTCTCTCCGCCCTTTTATGTCTAGAAGGCATAATACTCTCCCTATTCCTTGCCCTTTCCTTGTGAGCATTACAACTAGACTCCACTAGCTTCTCCGCCTCCCCTATACTCCTCCTCGCATTTTCAGCTTGCGAAGCAAGCGCAGGCCTTGCTCTATTGGTAGCTACCGCCCGAACCCATGGGTCAGACCACCTACAAACCCTTAACCTCCTACAATGCTAAAAATTCTCATTCCAACTCTCATGCTAATCCCAACAATCTGGCTGGCCCCTACTAAATGGCTCTGACCCATCACTCTTCTCCACAGCTTAATTATTGCACTAACAAGCCTCACTTGACTAAAAAACCTCTCAGAGACAGGCTGAAGTCATCTCAACCTGTACATGGCAACAGACTCTCTCTCAACCCCCCTCCTAGTATTAACTTGCTGACTCCTCCCTTTAATGATCCTTGCAAGTCAAAACCACACAGCCCTGGAGCCAAGCAATCGCCAACGAATATTCCTCACCCTACTAACATCTCTTCAAATCTTCCTAATTATAGCCTTCAGTGCTACCGAGATTATCCTCTTCTACATCATATTTGAAGCCACCCTTATTCCCACCCTTATTCTCATTACCCGATGAGGGAATCAAACGGAGCGACTTAACGCCGGCACCTACTTCTTATTTTATACCCTAGCAGGGTCTCTACCCCTTCTGGTAGCCTTACTCCTCCTACAAAATACCACGGGCACCCTCTCCCTACTAACCCTTCAATACTCCAACCCCCTCCACCTAACAACCTATGGCGACAAATTATGATGAGCAGGCTGCCTATTAGCATTTTTAGTAAAAATGCCACTTTACGGTGTACACCTTTGATTACCTAAAGCACACGTTGAGGCCCCTGTTGCAGGCTCAATGATTCTTGCCGCCGTCCTACTTAAACTAGGAGGCTATGGCATGATACGAATACTAGTCATCCTAGACCCCCTCACCAAGGAACTAAGCTACCCCTTTATCGTTTTCGCACTCTGGGGGGTAATCATGACGGGCTCAATCTGCTTACGCCAAACGGATCTTAAATCTCTTATCGCCTACTCATCCGTTAGCCACATGGGCCTAGTCGTAGGGGGCATCCTGATTCAAACACCCTGAGGCTTCACCGGCGCACTCATTCTTATAATCGCACACGGGTTAACATCCTCCGCCCTGTTCTGTCTAGCAAACACCAACTATGAACGTACCCATAGCCGAACCCTGTTGCTAGCACGAGGCTTGCAAGTAGCCCTCCCGCTAATAACAGCTTGATGATTTATTGCTAGCCTTGCTAACCTCGCCCTCCCCCCTCTCCCAAACCTCATGGGCGAGCTAATAATCATTACCTCCCTATTTAACTGATCCTGATGAACACTAGCCCTAACCGGAACCGGAACACTCATCACCGCAGGCTATTCCCTCTACATATTCCTAATATCCCAACGGGGCCCGCTCCCCCTGCACATCCTTGCCCTAGACCCCTCTCATTCTCGAGAACACCTCCTAATGGCACTTCACCTCTTACCCCTCATACTACTTATCCTAAAGCCTGAACTAATCTGAGCTTCTATTCTCTGTTGATATAGTATAAAAAAAACGTTAGATTGTGATTCTAAAGACAGAGGCTAAAACCCCCTTATCCACCGAGAGAGGCTCGCCAGCAACGAAGACTGCTAATTTACGTCACCCCGGTTGAACCCCGGGGCTCACTCGCCCTCTGCTCCTAAAGGATAACAGCTCATCCGTTGGTCTTAGGAACCAAAAACTCTTGGTGCAAATCCAAGTAGCAGCTATGCACACCACCTCACTTATAATAACCTCGAGCCTAATTATTATTTTTACACTATTGACTTACCCCCTCTTAACCACACTCACCCCCAACCCCAAAAGTACCGCCTGAGCCTTAACACAGGTTAAAACGGCAGTCAAACTATCTTTCTTTGTTAGCCTCTTGCCCTTATTCTTGTTTCTAAATGAAGGGGCAGAAATAGTTATCACCAACTGAAGCTGAATAAACACTATAACCTTTGACATCAACATCAGTCTTAAATTCGACCACTACTCTGTCATCTTTACTCCTGTTGCCCTCTATGTTACGTGGTCCATCCTAGAATTCGCAGCGTGATATATGCACGCAGACCCCTACATAAACCGCTTCTTCAAATACCTTCTTGTATTCCTTATCGCCATAATCATCTTGGTAACCGCTAATAATATATTCCAAATTTTTATTGGCTGAGAGGGGGTCGGTATTATATCATTCCTCCTCATTGGCTGATGATACGGACGAGCAGACGCAAACACCGCTGCTCTACAAGCAGTTCTCTACAACCGAGTCGGAGATATCGGGCTCATTTTTGCCATGGCGTGGATGGCAACCAACCTAAACTCCTGAGAAATACAACAAATATTTGCAGCCTCTAATAATTTCGACCTCACCTTCCCCCTACTAGGACTAATCATCGCCGCCACCGGTAAGTCAGCCCAATTTGGACTTCACCCCTGACTTCCTGCTGCCATGGAAGGCCCAACGCCAGTATCAGCCCTACTCCATTCAAGCACAATAGTTGTTGCAGGAATTTTCCTCCTTATCCGAATAAGCCCACTAATAGAGAACAACCAAACCGCCCTTACCACCTGTCTATGTCTAGGTGCTTTAACTACATTATTCACCGCCACCTGCGCCCTAACCCAAAATGACATCAAAAAAATTGTTGCTTTCTCCACATCCAGCCAGCTAGGTTTAATAATAGTGACGATCGGACTAAATCAACCACAGCTTGCTTTCTTACACATCTGCACCCACGCTTTTTTCAAAGCAATACTTTTTCTATGCTCCGGCTCGATTATTCACAGTCTTAATGATGAACAAGACATTCGAAAAATGGGAGGCATACATCATCTTACCCCTTTTACATCCTCCTGTCTCTCCATTGGCAGCCTAGCCCTCACGGGCACCCCCTTTCTAGCAGGCTTCTTCTCTAAAGACGCCATCATCGAAGCACTTAACACATCACACCTTAACGCCTGAGCCCTTACCCTCACCCTTCTGGCAACCTCATTCACAGCTGTTTATAGCCTTCGGGTCGTATTCTTTGTATCAATAGGCCATCCTCGATTCAACCCTTTATCCCCCATTAATGAAAATAACCCAGCAGTTATCAACCCGATCAAACGCTTAGCCTGGGGAAGTATCATCGCTGGCCTATTGATCACCTCAAATATCACCCCCCTAAAAACACCTGTCATATCTATACCCCTCTTACTCAAAATAGCCGCTCTAGTCGTTACCGTCTTGGGCCTTATTGTGGCCTTAGAGCTCGCTATACTAACAAATAAACAATACAAACCTACCCCCCAACTAATAGCTCACCGATTCTCCAACATGCTAGGCTTCTTCCCGACAATCATTCACCGTTTCACACCTAAACTAAACCTTACCCTCGGCCAAACAATTGCATCACAAATGGTGGACCAAACTTGGTTAGAGAAAACAGGACCCAAAGCCGTAACCTCCCTCAACATTCCCCTAATCACAACAACAAGCAACACCCAACAAGGCATAATTAAAACATTCTTTCCACTCTTTCTGCTCACCCTGGTCCTAGCGACACTACTCTTCTTGCATTAGACAGCTCGAACTGCTCCCCGCCCCAGCCCTCGAGTTAACTCTAACACCACAAACAGTGTCAAAAGGAGAACCCAAGCGCTAATGACCAACACCCCTCCTCCTAATGAATACATTAGTGCCACCCCTCCAATATCACCACGGAACACATTAAACTCACCGAACTCATCTACAGGCACCCAAGATGATTCATACCACCCCCCTCAAAACAACACGGTAAGAAGGCCTCCCCCCACCATATAAGCTACCATGTACATAACAATAGCCCGACTTCCCCAGCTTTCGGGATATGGCTCAGCGGCAAGCGCCGCCGAATATGCAAATACCACCAACATCCCCCCTAGATAAATCAAAAATAATACTAAGGACAGAAAAGACCCCCCATGCCCCACCAACACACCACACCCTATGCCCGCTACCACTACCAACCCTAATGCAGCAAAGTATGGAGATGGGTTAGAGGCAACCGCAATTAACCCCAACACTAGACCAAACAAGAATAAAAACATAATATAAGTCATAATTCCTACCAGGGTTTTAACCAGGACCAGTGACTTGAAAAACCATCGTTGTAATTCAACTACAGGAACTTTAATGGCAAGCCTTCGAAAAACCCACCCCCTGCTAAAAATCGCAAACGACGCACTGGTCGACCTCCCTGCTCCCTCAAACATCTCGGTCTGATGAAATTTTGGCTCTCTTCTTGGCCTCTGCTTGATCACTCAGATCCTCACAGGATTATTCCTTGCAATGCACTACACCTCAGATGTTGCTACCGCCTTCTCGTCCGTAGCACACATTTGCCGCGACGTAAACTACGGTTGACTAATTCGTAATATTCACGCCAACGGCGCATCCTTCTTCTTCATTTGCATCTACATACATATCGGACGAGGTCTTTACTACGGCTCTTACCTGTACAAAGAGACCTGAAACATCGGAGTAATTCTCCTCCTCCTAGTTATAATGACTGCCTTCGTGGGCTACGTCCTCCCATGAGGCCAGATATCCTTCTGAGGGGCTACCGTCATCACTAACCTCCTGTCCGCTGTTCCGTATGTAGGCAACACCCTAGTCCAATGAATCTGAGGCGGTTTTTCAGTAGATAACGCCACCCTTACCCGCTTTTTCGCTTTCCACTTTCTGTTCCCCTTCGTTATTGCAGGGGCAACCCTCATCCATCTGATTTTCCTCCACGAAACAGGATCCAACAACCCCCTTGGCCTTAACTCCGACGCGGACAAAATCCCTTTCCACCCGTATTTCTCCTACAAAGACCTGCTAGGGTTTGCAGTTCTTCTAACCGCACTTGCCTCGCTAGCGCTATTCTCCCCTAACCTCCTCGGTGACCCGGACAATTTCACCCCTGCAAACCCATTAGTTACTCCCCCACATATCAAGCCAGAGTGGTATTTCCTGTTTGCTTACGCCATTCTCCGATCAATTCCTAACAAACTAGGTGGTGTTTTAGCCCTCCTATTCTCCATTTTAGTGCTTATACTAGTCCCCATCCTCCACACATCAAAACAACGAGCTTTGACCTTCCGACCAATCACGCAATTCCTCTTCTGAACACTCATCGCAGATGTCGCCATTCTCACGTGAATCGGGGGCATACCAGTTGAGCACCCATTCATTATTATTGGACAAATCGCTTCTCTACTTTACTTCCTTATTTTTCTAGTCCTCTTTCCCGTGGCGGGCTGATTAGAAAATAAGGCTCTCGGATGAACTTGCACTAGTAGCTCAGCTTCAGAGCGCCGGTCTTGTAAACCGGACGTCGGAGGTTAAAGTCCTCCCTTTTGCTCAAAGAAAAGAGGTTTTAACTCCTGCCCCTAACTCCCAAAGCTAGGATTCTAAATTAAACTATTCCTTGTTTACCTGCAGACAGCTTCATTTACATATATGTATTTACACCATATATTTATACTCAACAGTAATAGGATAATGGTATAGAAATGTATATGTTTAATCCACATTAATAGATTTAGAACCCTCAAGAATGACATAATATGAAATTAATAATAGCATTAAACCAAGGTATAACAAATCAAGATATCAAAGGACAAAAGCATAAAAATTCAACATCCCCAAAACTGTACGCGCACCCAATGAGAGACCACCAACCGGTGATAAATCTCAGTGCATACTCTTATTGAAGGTGAGGGACAATAATTGTAACGGGTTTCACCCAGTGAACTATTCCTGGCATTTGGTTCCTACTTCAGGTCCATTAATTGATATTACTCCCCAAACTTTCATTGACGCTTGCATAAGTTAATGCTTTGACACATACTCCTCGTTACCCAGCATGCCGAGAATTCTTTCAAGAGGGCCAGGGGTTCTCCTTTTTTTTTTAGCCTTTCACCTGGCATTACAGAGTGTAAGCAGTATTATACTACAAGGTTGAACATTTCCTTGCGCGCAAGAAATATAAATGAATGGTGAAAAGATTTTACATAATGAATTACATATGAGGATATCAAGGACATAATGTGTGAGTGTTTCCCCTAAAATATCCAATATACCCCCTGGGTTCTTTAAACGTAAATCCCCCCTACCCCCCTAATCTCCTAACATCACTATCACTCCTAAAAACCTCTTATAGACAGGAATACCTCGAGTTGCATATTCTTGATCCCAAATGTGTGTTAATTTACACTAATGCAAATTTTTGCGTATAGCTAGCGTAGCTTGACTAAAGCATAACAATAAAAGTGTTAAAATGGTCCCTAGATCAAGCCTCAAGTTGCGTGCCCTGATCCCAAATGTGCGTTCATTTACACTAATGCAAATCTTACATGTA